AAACGTTACACTTAGACAAATTTTCTTATTTTCGTCCAGGATTCTTCCTAAAGAAAGCAAATAAAATTATTATTTTGTGTTTAATAATTTCGCATTTTTTATTCTTTTGATCATTTTCTTTATCAAAATGTGAGTTCGAAATTTGGATTTTTTCATTTTTTAGGAATAAATTTTTTTTCTTAGTAATTTAGAATGGAATAAGTATTCAAATATAAGAGAATGGGTAGGTATTTCCATCTCAGGATTTTGAATATCTTAGTGTTGGTATATTCCGTTTATTAGGTCTGGGTGGGGTTTTCTCTTGATTAAATACAGAAAAAGAAGACCACCCCCCTTTTTGTTTTGGTGTGCTTTGCCAGATATTGGTAAGGTATACCAAAGAAAAAGAGTATCGCTGGCTTAACCCCTTGATTGTGGGCAGAAAAATTCATATAGAATTTCCCTCCGATAATTAATGACTAATGAAAATATGAATTTTATTCGTTTTTTTATAGGGCTCTAGGGCTATACGGACTCGAACCGTAGACCTTCTCGGTAAAACAGATCAAACTTATTATTATCAAAGTGATATGAACTGTTTCAAAGACCCAACATGCATTTTTTTGCATTGGGCTCTTTCATTAACTGATAGAAATATCAGCCAATCCGCCATATTTTTTTCTTGACAAAAAAATAAGATAAGGAGATGGCTCCATGTGCTCTGATTCATTATTTTGGATTCTAATTCAGGAGCACTACCAAAGTGTTTCAAAGGTGAAGTTATTTTGACGTAGGTCTGCCTTTGGCCTCGAATTTGAAGTTAAATGAGGTCTCTATCGTTCGGCTTAAAAAATCCAATATGAAACTTCATACACCTTCAAGTTCATAGGACGAAAAGAGATTTTTTGAGGGCCTTATACTCATTATGCCTGGCATTGAATATACCGGTATTCACCTTATCAATATCTCAAGGCGGGGTCTGTTTGGTACCTAAAAGGGTACCAAAATAAGACCGAACCTCGCGTCAGGCTATTGTTCTCTTAAAGTTATTATGGAGTAAGACATCGATTTATCAATAAGATCCATTTTTTAGATTGTATGGTGGATTCCTCTGAAAAACATTGGCGCGCGTGTAAACGAGGTGCTCTACCAACTGAGCTATAGCCCTTAGTGTTTGTGATGCATATTTTATCATGTATATAATTTGTTGTCAAGATGAATATTCTATGATCCAACATCCTAAAATTTTGAGTGGTATTGGTTCGATTATTATTGCTTATAAGCAATATGGTATTTATAATCCATCGATGGGATGGGTTCCATTTGGTTCTCTTTAGGACGATAAATGACCTACTTAACTCAGTGGTTAGAGTATTGCTTTCATACGGCGGGAGTCATTGGTTCAAATCCAATAGTAGGTAGAACTTATTAGATACCATTGACTCCGGTATCTAATAAGTTTTTTGCCCCACCCTTTTCTATTTTTAGAGATTTTGTATTTTTGAATTGCGTTGTATCAAAATTGGATTCTGCTTGATTGGATTCTGTCGAGTGAATGTAATCAAAATGGGTTTTAGAACCAGAAACTCTTTTGCTTATTTGAACGCACCAACTAGTTAGTTAGGAAATTGCACTGACAGCCTCGACTCTTGTCCTAGCTCGTCGGAGAGCTAGATTTGCCTCAATTATTTGCCTCTTTCCTTCAGCTTTTCTCAAACTAGCTTCTGCTTCTTCAAGAGTTTCCTGAGCTTCTTGTGGATCAATATCACTACCCTTTTCCGCATCATTTACTAAAACAGTGATTTCGTTATTGCCTATTCTAGCAAAACCGCCCATCAGAGTCATCGTTAACCATTGGTCCTTAAGGCGTATTCTCAAAATCCCTATATCTACAGCTGTAGCAATAGGAGCATGGTTTGGTAATACGCCAATTTGACCACTATTTGTAGATAAAACGATTTCTTTCACTTCTGAATCCCAAACAATTCGGTTAGGGGTTAGTACACAAAGATTTAAAGTCATTTATTCAAATTGCTCTCCATTTCTAAGTTGATAGCCTTCGCGGTAGCTTCATCGATATTACCTACTAAATAAAAGGCCTGCTCAGGAAGACCATCTAATTCTCCGGAAAGGATCAATTGAAACCCTTTAATGGTTTCTGCTAGACCAACATATTTCCCCGGAGAACCGGTAAATACCTCGGCTACAAAAAAGGGTTGTGATAAGAAACGCTCAATTTTTCGTGCTCTTGCTACGGTTAAACGATCCTCTTCAGATAATTCGTCCAACCCAAGGATAGCTATAATGTCCTGAAGCTCTTTATAACGTTGTAAAGTTTGCTTAACTCTTTGCGCAATTTCATAATGTTCCTCACCAACGATCCGAGGTTGAAGCATGGTTGAGGTTGAATCTAAAGGATCTACTGCCGGATAGATCCCTTTGGCAGCTAATCCTCTTGATAGTACGGTAGTAGCATCTAAATGTGCAAATGTGGTAGCAGGGGCAGGATCGGTCAAATCGT